CCCCCACCCTCTTCTTTTGTATTTCATTAATTGACTTTCCTTTTATTAAGACGAAATTCTGTAAAAACCCCCGCCTTCTTTAAAATATCATAAACAGTTCCTGTAGGTTGAGCGCCTTTTTCAAGAAAATATAGAATAGCAGGAATATTTAAATACGTTTGATTATTTATCGGATCATAAAAACCCACTTTACGAAGATCCCTTCCTTCTCTGCGGGATCGAACATCAATTGCAACGATTCGATAAACGGCTCATTGGGATAGACGTAGATAAACTAGAACCCCCCCTAGAAACGTATACGAAGTTTTCTCCTCGTACGGCTCGAGAAATTAGAAGATATGTCTATGTATACAATTCTAATGTCAAATAGATTTATAAAAGCATTAAATCAAATAAATTAGACTATGATTATTTAATACTTTTTTATTCTTCTTTTTCCAATTCCAAAAAAAATCATTTGTATTCTCAAAACTCAAGTTGAGTAACTCTGAAATAGCTCAAAAGAAAACCCTTAGGCATTTGATTTTTTGAGTGGTCTCTAACCCCTTTTTCTTTGTCTCATTTCGAATATATTCGGACTCCTTATTCTTGATCTAGTTGTCGAGACAATAAAAAAAAGATATTTCCTTGTTCCAAAATATTTTATCTTTGCCTTGAATCATTGGGTTTAGACATTACTTCGGTGATTTTTAATCGTTTCAAAATGGCAGCAACATACCCCTTTTTCTGATTTATTTCTATCAAAGAATCATAAACGGTTGATTCCCGCACGATACACTTTGGATCAAAAGAATTTCACTAATTCCAACAAATTTTCCTTTTTTGAATTTGAAACTTGCTCGAATTGGATCCTTTCGATTTAGAAATCGAAAATAGACTAGACTACACTTACGAAGTTGTTCCAACTTATTAATTGGCACTAACCCTAGATCCTTGCCCTGAGAAATGAATCAATACTTTCTACTCGAGCTACATCACATACTGTTTCCACTACAACCCAAGAAAAAATGAGGGTTCTAGTGGAACAGAACAAAGGATGTCGAGCCAAGAGCACCTTCATTCCTATTTAATAAAAAGGGTGGATGTAAGAATCCACAACTGATCATGTCCTTCAAGTCGCACGTTGCTTTCTACCACATCGTTTCAAACGAAGTTTTACCATAACATGCCTCTAGTTTGGAACTGATATGTAATTGATTCAATTAGGGAATCATGAATAGTCATTTGTTCGGTCGTTAGATTGGTTTCTAAAGAAGTCTTAGAAAGAATTCAATTTCACCCTCGATTTTCTTTTTATTGGATGAATGCAATATTTTTTTTTTATTTATTAATTTTTAATTCCTAAATATTAGGAAGAAAAAAGTTCTTTGTATTGAATCTACATTGCATTTTCAAGTAACTTGAGAGGTATATTCAACAATCTTAGACTTCTTCGAATATCAAATACTCATAAGAAATCATTAAATTCAAATAGTTATTGAATTGAAAAAAACCTACCGGGATATCACTATTTGAATAAAGTTTTACTAAAGATTCAATTTATGATCATAAATAATCCATCTTTGAATTAAACCTCAGTGATTAAAAAAATATAGATAGAAAAAGAATTAAATTTCTTTTTTTTGTTCGTGGAGTGGATAAAAAAAAAGTTGATGTAAAGGAAGATTTAGACTCTTTTTCTTTCATTTCATACTGAAAAAGAAAATCATAAAAAAAAATGACCTCTATCAGATAGAATGAACAATTGTCATTGGAATGAATTATGAATCTTCAATAGAAAATATTTCAAATTAACGGATCCAAAATCTTTTTCAAAAAACCAAAAAAAAAAACGTTATCACTGAAATAGAACGAGAATAATACATTAAGCAGTTCCTCATTTTACGCGTAGTTTCTTTGACTGGTGGGGGTTCGTTCAATAATTTTTATTTGAAGCAAGGGGAATATAGGATGTATGAATTACTCTCTGTCTATATTATTACATGGATTTACAATTATTTATGAGAACCCAATCAAATACGAAATAAAATACCTAAAAATGAGGTTCAAAGAAAATAGATATGTTAGATGTATGTAACTTGATTATTTCTTAATCCAATTTGTACAAGCACAACTAGTGAAATTGATATCTTACATTGTTAATTAATTCTTATTATATGGGACATAAGACTTTTCGAAGTAACTAACTTAAATTTCAATATGAATATTCAATATTGAAAATATAAGGGATGGACATACGATGAAAAGCGCATTCAACCCCTTTTGCAACCCTCTTTTTTTTTTCTTTATTTCCAATTGTTCGAATCTATGTTCCTAGATCACAACTCGATTCAGTTCCATCTATATGTATCTTATTTGAATTTAATTTGTGAAAAAATAGGATTTAAAGAAGAATAGAATTATTAAAAATCAGAAACAACAATCACATAATATCCAATATTTGACTCTTAAAGAGTAGAGAAGGTAGTTCAAAAAGAAAACCTTTCCTTATTCTGATAATAGATATTTCTATCTATATATCGAATATGTATTCTCTGGGACGGAAGGATTCGAACCTCCGAATAGCGGGACCAAAACCCGTTGCCTTACCACTTGGCCACGCCCCATTTCGATTTCTATTCAATACTAATAAACACTAGTATTGTTTTTGGTTGTTCGTCAATTCCAATCTGAAATAAAATATCTATGGACTCTATTGTTCCTAGGGTTTTGACACGTGTAGATATACAATGAAACTGAATTTATTGATCATTACCTGAATTTATTGATCATTACATATAATTCAATTAAGATATTGTATAAAAGTATGATTTCTTCTATTCTTTTTTGAGAATTGAAGGATTTTTGATTGGGTGAGTTCAAAGAAGGATTTTTTGGTATACCTTACTTTTTTTTTTTCATTTTTAAGGGATATCAATTATCAATAACAATAACTCAATCAAAATACAATTATCTCCAAGTCCAAGAAAAAAAAATGTTTGTTATGCTTAATATCTTTAGTTTGATCTGTATCTGTCTTCATTCCACCCTTTATTCGAGTAGTTTTTTCTTAGCCAAATTACCTGAGGCCTATGCTTTTTTGAATCCAATCGTAGATTTTATGCCAGTAATACCCCTTCTCTTTTTTCTCTTAGCCTTTGTTTGGCAAGCTGCTGTAAGTTTTCGATGAGATCTTTAATACTGTTCTAGACATGATTTATTCAAAAAAAAATTGAACAATGGATAAGATCGGATAAGTCTTACAGAATGAACCCTCGATTCAAACAATTCTTAGATAGCTGCAAAAAATCTGACTCCCCCTCTTTCCTCATTCTGATTCTTTTCATTTATTGAAAAACGCTTTTCGAGTCATCCGAAAGATCTTTTTTTTTTAATCAAAGACTCGACTCTTATTCCAAATGAATTTCTGAAAATTCTTTTTGATTTCGAGAAATCATTTTGTTTGTTGGTGTCAAAATAGGATATGGGGTATAAAAATGGAGAATCTATTCTCTTTTTTTTTCAAAAAAAAAAAAGATCTTGGAGATTGTGTAATGCTTACTCTCAAACTCTTTGTTTACACAGTAGTGATATTTTTTGTTTCTCTCTTCATCTTTGGATTCCTATCTAATGATCCAGGACGTAATCCTGGACGTGAAGAATAAAAAGGCCTTTCTTTTTATTTGCTAAATTTTTCAATGTTCTTACTTAGGATTTTATCTATTGTACATCCTTATTTATTATAATATAAATAAAAAAAAAACAAAGGAAAGGTTTTGAAAAAAAAAATAAATAAAATACCAAAACAGAAACGGAAAGAGAGGGATTCGAACCCTCGGTACGAAAAACTCGTACAACGGATTAGCAATCCGACGCTTTCGTCCACTCAGCCATCTCTCCCAATTGAAAAATACTAATTACTATCTTACATTACACAAAAAGGAAGGCTTGAAAAAAAAATCCTTTCTTTATCTCTCTTTTTTTATTTTTTTACTATATTGATATATACAACTTTAATATATACTACTTTTATAAGCAATCCCATTTAGATAAAGAAAAGATTCTAAAGAGATATTTCGAATAAAAAAAACGAAAAAAGCAAGAATACCTCTTCTTCCGAAAGAGCTTTTTTTTTTTTCACGGCCTGGCCTGGTCAGTACCTAGCCGGGCCATTTTTGTTCCATTCCAAATCATAGATAAAATGATTTGTTTGAAAAAAAAAATGCTTATTATTGATTATTCAAACAACAATCAGAAGAAGGGATCTTTCCATTCCTATGATATAGAATTTCATTCTATAGAATCAAGTGTCATTTTTTATTATATTATTATTCTTTCTTTTCTTATTTTTTTCCGTTACTAGAAAAAAAGAAAAAAAAATAAGGAACTGTGGATTGTTGTGCAATGCATTCTTATGTCATAACATAAAGAGTTTTATCGAGCCCTATCTGTATCTGTTCTGTCAAAAATCCTCCAGCAAAAGAAAGAACTTGTTCTTTCTTTATTTTAATTTTGAATCAGGAGTGCTCTTTTACTAATCTGATTAGGTCTACTGACAAAACCAAAACAAACATATCAATGCTATAATTTTCATCATTATTTTTTTTTTGGATCCTATCTTGATTACGTCCGATTACCTTTGTTTTGTTCGACAAAAGTTTCATTTATATACAATAATCCCATTGTAGCGGGTATAGTTTAGTGGTAAAAGTGTGATTCGTTTTATTAATCCCTTTTATAGTTAAGGGATCCCTCGGTTTGATTTAATTCATATTCCGAATAAAAACTTTATTTCTTAAAAGGATTTAATCCTTTACCTCTCAACGAAAGATTCGAGGAAGAATATACATTCTCGTGATTTGTATCCAAGGATCAATTAAAAATTGAAAAATTGGATTATTTAATTGCGAAACATAATTTTTTTTTATTGGATTAATACTTCCAATTTAATAAGTATTAGTAAAGGATCCATGGATAAAGATAGAAAAGCGTAGTTCTAATCGTAACTAAATCTTCCATTT